AAAGCTCTATGGAAAAATTGTGGTTCAATTTGATGTTATCTAAAGGGGAATTCGAATACAGGTGTGGACTAAGTAAATCAATGGATCGCCACAGTAATGTTGATCATTTCGTTGGCGTCAGGGACATTCGGAATTTCATCTCCGATGACACATTTTTTGTTAGGGATAGTAATAGGGACGATTATTCCATATATTTTGATATTGAAAATCAAATTTTTGAGATTGACAATGATCATTCTTTTCTGAGTGAACTAGAAAGTTCTTTTTATAGTTTTCGTAATTCTAATTATAGTAATAATAGATCGAAAAGGGACGATCCCGACTATGGTCGTTACATGCATGATACTCAATCTAGTTGGAATAATCACATTAATAATTGCGTTGATTCTTATCTTCATTCTCAAATCTGTATCGATAGTCACGTTTTAAGTAGTAGTGAAAATTACCGTGACAGTTCCTTTTCTAATTACATTTGTGGCGAAAGTGGAAATAGTAGTGAAAGCGATAGTTCCAATAGAAAAACTAGCCCAAATGGTAGTCATTTAACTAGAAGTAGAAGAGAAAGTTCTAATGATCTCGAAGTAACTCAAAAATACAGGCATTTGTGGATTCAATGCGAAAATTGTTATGGATTAAATTATAAGAAAATTTTGAAGTCAAAAATGAATATTTGTGAACAATGCGGATATCATTTGAAAATGAGTAGTTCAGATAGAATCGAACTTTCGATTGATCCAGGTACTTGGGATCCGATGGATGACGACATGGTCTCTCTGGATCCCATTGAATTTCATTCCGAAGAGGAACCTTATAAAAATCGTATTGATTCTTATCAAAGAAAGACAGGATTAACAGAGGCTGTTCAAACAGGTACAGGTCAACTAAATGGGATTCCCATCGCAATTGGGGTTATGGATTTTCAGTTTATGGGGGGTAGTATGGGATCCGTAGTAGGTGAGAAAATCACCCGTTTGATCGAGTATGCTACCAATAAATTTTTACCTCTTATTCTGGTGTGTGCTTCCGGAGGAGCACGGATGCAAGAAGGAAGTTTGAGCTTGATGCAAATGGCTAAAATATCTTCCGCTTTATATGATTATCAATCAAATCAAAAGTTATTCTATGTATCAATTCTTACATCTCCTACTACTGGTGGAGTGACAGCTAGTTTTGGTATGTTGGGGGATATCATTATTGCCGAACCGAATGCCTATATTGCCTTTGCGGGTAAAAGAGTAATTGAACAAACATTGAATAAGGCAGTACCTGAAGGTTCACAAGTGTCTGAATATTTATTCCATAAGGGCTTATTCGATCTAATCGTACCACGTAATCCTTTAAAAGGTGTTCTGAGTGAGTTATTTCAGCTCCACGCTTTTTTTCCTTTGAATAAAATTCAATCAAGTAGAGTCTTAAGTTAAATTTTTTTTGTGGTGAACAATTAGTTAGTTAATTTATCAAAATCAAAATAAATAAAAATGGACTTTTCTTTGGTGACATAAGATTTAATTGTATTTGTATAAAGAATCATGCGGATAATTATTTTTTTTTACCGATATTCCTGATTACTAATCAGGAACCCTCTATCAACAAAACAACATAAAAAGCGAATTCTTCCTTAGAATTAGGAGGCAAGGCAAATAAAATGAATTTCGTGGTCCCCTTTTGCATATGTATTTTGCATATGTATATATAGAACTCAAATATAGAAAAAATATAGAATCTTGCATCTTTCTATATCTCCCAAGAATTCCCATTTTTTCTAAGAATCCCTGCTATTGGATATTGGATCGGATTCTAACGAATTCTTCGGGAATTTGGTAAAAAACTCTTTTTGTATTAAATATTAAAAAAGAAATTAGAATATACGAACAATAGAAAAATAAAAGAAGTAAGAATAGAATAATAAAGAAAGTGGATTATCATACATAACAGATATTTCGTGTAGAAAGATGAATAAGTCCGTTTATTTAGTTCTACATTCCTTGCACTTATTCTATAGACTCACTTATATATACTTAGTATATATACTTAGTATACTTCTATACGAATTAGAATATGAATTAGAATTATTATAAGATATCTTTATAATAATAACAGGTACAAATATTAAATCGAGGTACCCATTCTATGACAATTCTCAACAACTTACCCTCTATTTTTGTGCCGTTAGTGGGCCTAGTATTTCCGGCAATTGCAATGGCTTCTTTATTTTTTCATGTTCAAAAAAATAAGATTTTGTAAATCCGATGTGGTCAAATCTCCTCTAGTTTTTTTTTCAAGACTTAGCAAACACGGCACGGATATCCATTTAGTAGAGTATTGTATAACAATAACAAATAACGGGCGGCTTTCTGCGAACATAAATGAAGGAGCTCTTATGCATGCATAAACAGGATATATGGGTAAATGGAAATGAATTCTATCTATTTTCAAAAATAGGCCAGGATCCGAGCTCATGTCTGAAATTTAAGTCAATGTATCTATATGTATGTAGCTATCTAATCTATATGTATCTATCTATAGGGAATCCTATGAAGGGGATGTTCTTATTTTATTATATCTAACTAATTTGATGAATTACTGCTAAAAGTTCACATCAGAATAGTACTAGTTGATGAAAGTTACTTCGGAAACAAAAAAAAGTAAAGTCAAATTTATTTTGGTTATTCTCTCAATTCCAAGAAAATGCAACTGGATCGAGTATGTATGAGTTGGCGATCAGAATATATATGGATAGAATTTATAGCAGGATCTCGCAAAACAAGTAATTTCTGCTGGGCCCTTATCCTTTTTTTAGGTTCATTAGGATTCTTATTGGTTGGAATTTCTAGTTATCTTGATAGGAATTTGATATCTTTATTTCCGTCTCAGCAAATCCGTTTTTTCCCACAAGGGATCGTGATGTCTTTCTATGGGATCGCGGGTCTCTTTGTTAGTTCCTATTTGTGGTGCACAATTACATGGAATGTCGGTAGCGGTTATGATCGATTTGATCGAAAAGACGGAATAGTGTGTATTTTTCGTTGGGGATTTCCTGGAAAAAATCGCCGCATCTTTCTACGATTCCTTATGAAAGATATTCAGTCCATCAGAATAGAAGTGAAAGGGGGTGTTTATGCTCGTCGTGTCCTTTATATGGAAATTAGAGGCCTGGGGGCTATTCCGTTGACTCGTACTGATGAGAATTTGACTCCGCGAGAAATTGAGCAAAAGGCTGCGGAATTGGCCTATTTCTTGCGCGTACCAATTGACCTATTTTGAAAAAGAAAAATGAACTGAAGAATAAATGCTTTCTCAGCAGGAGGAACAAACCCAAGAATCTTCCTTTTTCTTTTTCTATAGCATAACTTACTTAATTGAAGTTTCTTCAGAATGTCCAGTCGGGCCAAAGCAAGGCAAACGTGTATGGAACAGCTATAACATAAAACGAAACCCTTTTTATCTGTAAAAAAATGGTTTTTTTTGACCAAAGAATTGGATCTCTTATAATGAGACCTTTTCTTTCTTTTTTTGCCACTCGGTTTTTTAGTTGTGATTCAAGGACTAACCGCTGAATCACAACTAAAAAACCGAGACTCGATTCATAGGCGCGATACCTTATAATAGAACCCATGCTTGGCTAGAAATATTAGATCGAATAGAGTCAACAAATGAGGTGGTTTCAGTAATAATTCACTGATGAAAAAATGACAAAAAAGAACGCACCCATTCCCATTAGATATCTCTCGTCTATAGTATTTTTAGTATTCTTACCCTGGTGGATTTCTCTCTCATTTAATAAAAGTCTGGAATCTTGGATTACTAATTGGTGGAATACTAGGCAATCCGAAACTTTCTTGAATGATATTCAAGAAAAGAGTATTCTAGAAAAATTCATAGAATTAGAGGAACTATTCCTCTTGGACGAAATGATAAAGGAATGCCCGGAAAGGCATCTACAAAAGTTTCGTATAGGGCTCCACAAAGAAACAATCCAATTGATCAAGATGCACGACGAGGATCATATCCATACGATTTTTCACTTCTCGACAAATATAATCTGTTTCGTTATTCTAAGCGGTTATTCTATTCTGGGTAATGAGGAACTTGTTATTCTTAACTCTTGGGTTCAAGAATTCCTATATAATTTAAGCGACACAATAAAAGCCTTTTCGATTCTTTTAGTAACTGATTTATGTATCGGATTCCATTCGCCCCACGGTTGGGAACTAATGATTGGCTATGTCTACAACGATTTTGGATTTGCTCATAATGATCAAATTCTATCTGGTCTTGTTTCCACTTTTCCAGTCTTTTTAGATACAATTTTGAAATATTGGATTTTTCGTTATTTAAATCGTGTATCTCCGCCACTTGTAGTGATTTATCGTTCAATGGATGGCTGAAAAACGATTCACTGATCCAATTAGAATGTTTCAGACTTTGTACATAAGCAAAACATTTAAAGTCGTACTTACCTTACTCTTTCTACCCATCGAGAGGATTCCTCCTATATTCCAGTAATCGGATATTCCAGTAAAATTATTTCAGTAAATAGCAGAATAGTGGATGGGGAACTATACTAGTGACCCACCAAATTTTATTGTAGAAATTTTCAGCATCAACGATTGGACCATGCAAATTAGAAATACCCTTTCTTCGATAAAGGAAGAGATTACTCGATTCATTTCCGTATCGTTCATGATATATATAATAACTCGGGCATTCATTTCAAATGCGTATCCCATTTTTGCGCAGCAGGGTTTTGAAAATCCACGAGAAGCAACTGGTCGTATTGTATGTGCCAATTGTCATTTAGCTAATAAGCCTGTGGATATTGAGGTTCCACAGGCCATACTTCCTGATACTGTATTTGAAGCAGTTGTTAGAATTCCTTATGATATGCAACTGAAACAAGTTCTTGCTAATGGTAAAAAGGGGGCTTTGAATGTAGGGGCCGTTCTTATTTTACCAGAGGGGTTTGAATTAGCCCCCCCCGATCGTATTTCGCCCGAGAT